AATAATAATCAATAAAATGAAGTATCCAGGCTCCGTTTAGAAAAATCCAATTGGTAATATTACTATTTGTATCATATTCTATTTCTAAATAAGAAGTAATTTCAAAGAAGAAATTTAAAACTGTTAATCATAATCAATCGAATAATATGATGCATACGTCAAATATTTGTATTTGACGGAACGAAATCAATTGGAAGTTGTAGCAAAAAGACAGGGTATTGGGGACATTTGCCCTATACGTGCAAATTCAAATCGGGCAGATTTTTACTCGGAGTAGAGCACAAACCTAAAAGAATTAAAAAAAACCATTCAGGAACAAGAAAACGCCATCGTGATTTGAATTGGATCTCGATGAAAGAATACATCAATGAGAAGTTAGTTTGATCAATTTAATTTATTTGTTTTATAGATAAAGAGGTCAAAACCCATCTTTCTTGAAAATGGAAGAAAAGTCCCTTGGTTAAGAGAAAAGAAAAGTTAAAAAGTACTCAACTCACTATCAAAAAGCGAGGGCTGGAATCTACATATTGATTTTTTTTTTCGCGATTTTTATTGAACCGTATGCATCAAAAGGTGCACGTACGGCTCCTAAAGGATAGGATTTTATCCTAATCAACCGACTTTATCGAGAAAGATTACTTTTTTTAGGCCAAGGTGTTGATAGCGACATCTCAAATCAACTTATTGCTCTTATGGTATATCTAAGTATAGAGAGTGAGACCAAAGATTTGTATTTGTTTATAAACTCTCCTGGCGGATGGGTAATACCCGGAATAGCTATTTATGATACTATGCAATTTGTGCGACCAGATGTACAGACAGTATGCATGGGATTAGCTGCTTCGATGGGGTCTTTTCTCCTGGTCGGAGGAAAAATTACCAAACGTCTAGCATTCCCTCACGCTTGGCGCCAATGGGTTTTTTGTTTGAAAGAAAAAAGAAAACTATGCCTTCGCCATTTGCCATATAAAGTATGAATATTAAGTAATAATAGCATGGCTTTTCAAATTCGATATAATTTTTTTTAATTCGATTATGTATCGAAAGAGTAGTATGAGATTGAGATAAAAGGTATTTCCGATTTTGTCGTATCTATTGGGAAGACCTATTTCAGCGTCACAAACTTTTTTGTTTTCACACTCGATTTTCTGTTATGAACGAGTACAAAAAAACAAGATTCTATTCTACATTTTTTATTTGAAAAAAAAAAGAAACTTTGGGATTGCTAAATCACGGACGAAATAAAGCAACGGAGCCACCATAGTATTTTTGTTTTTTAACTCCTACCAAGGGAAGGGTGGGTAATTTACCGATCTAGACCTGAAAAACTCTAGATTTTTCTTCGATGAAAGGTAAAAGTAAAAGAGCCGTATGCAATGTGGAAACAATGCCTGTACGGTTGGTCAATTCGACCCTTTTTTCTAATTATTCTGTATTTCTTTTCGTCAACTTATCATACGAGCTAGAGTAATATCTTATATCATCAGGGTAATGATCCATCAACCTATTGCTGGTTTTTATGAGGCACAAATAGGAGAATTTGTCCTGGAAGCAGAAGAACTACTTAAATTGCGTGAAATTATCACAAGGGTTTATGCACAAAGAACGGGCAAACCTTTATGGGTTGTATCCGAAGACATGGAGAGGGATGTTTTTATGTCGGCAACAGAAGCCCAAGCTCATGGAATTGTTGATCTTGTAGCAGTTGCATAAAAAATAAAAAAAAAATAGCATGAATTCCAAGCAAATCACATTTGTCTTATCGGGGTTTTTTATTCTGTTTCTGATATCTGTTATTATTAATAGAATTCTTTTAATAATATTTTTTTTTAATAATATTTTTTTTAATATTTTATTAATATAAATAGAATTCATAATCATCCGGTTAGGATCGATCTAAACCAGCCCATTATGTATACACTTCAACATGCCAACAATTAAACAACTTATTAGAAACACAAGACAGCCAATCAGAAATGTTACCAAATCTCCTGCTCTTGCGGGATGTCCTCAGCGTCGAGGAACGTGTACTAGGGTGTATGTGCGACTCGTTCAGACTATGAGCTGAGACAAAAGAACGGAAAAATTTTTCCATTATTTGTGATCAGTACGGATAAAGAGGATAGAATGGAGGAACGAACCCCCCTCACTATCTAAAAAAAACGAAAAAAGAAAAAAAGATCTATCATATCCTTCGGTTGTGTAGCAAATTTCTGGTTTACGTTGGTGCAAATTAAATCATCTCAATTTTAATAAAAAAGAATTACCCATTAGTAATAAAGATTGTACGTTAAGCAGGGGAAATCTTATTTAAATTAAAAAGCCAAAAAAGAAGCCTCTATTCTTGCAAGAACGGACTAAGAGGGTCAGCTAATTGGCTAATCTTCATAATTAAATATCGTTACTGTATAAATAGGTCCCACTGTGAAAGACCTATTACTGGATAAGTCATAGGTAGAGCCTAAGAGTATTAACTGTGCAAGTTAATAATAGCATTAATTAAATGATTAAATGAAGAAGGGGCTCCGGTGTATAGAGAAGACCTCACCGTTTAAAAAGTAACCATAGAAACGATGGAACCCACTAGTTCTTTTTTCATTTCTATATTACTCTTTTTTTTTTTATTATATTTTTGTTTGATATCTAGTATCAATACAATTTCTTATTTCGAGGTGAATAGAAAAAAAAAGAAAAATCGTGGTTGGGAAGGTTATAGTAGCAAAAGCCGTTGGAATTTTTTTTTTATACATAGGAAGAATCCGTTTTGTTATTATAGAAAGGAGAAAAGAATAACTGAAAAAAAATCAATTAGTTATTCATCAAAGTTTAAAATTTTGTTTATTCAATGACCAGAATTAAACGAGGATATATAGCTCGGAGACGTAGAACAAAAATACGTTTATTCGCATCAAGCTTTCGCGGGGCTCATTCAAGACTTACTCGAACTATTATTCAACAAAAAATAAAAGCTTTGGTTTCGGCCCATCGGGATAGAGATAGGCAAAAAAGAAATTTTCGTCGTTTATGGATCACGCGGATAAATGCAGAAATTCGCGAGATGGGGGTATTAAATAGTTATAGCGAGCTTATAAACAATCTCTACAAAAAACAGTTACTTATTAGTCGTAAAATACTTGCACAACTAGCTAAATTCGATAAGAATTGTCTTTACATGATTTCCAATGACATCATAAAATAAGGAGATTGGGAGGAATCCATCAGAATGTTTTACATAGAATTCCTTGGAAAACAAATTCCAGGAAGGTAGAATAGAAATTAAAAATTAATACGAAAAAATAGGATGATAATATGATCAAGTAATCAAACGGAGTAAAAAGATTCAATAAAAAAAGAATTTTGATTCTTCCCCAATTTGCTTTTTTTATTACAACACTCCAAACAAATCGGGATTTTCGGGTTTTTCGAACAAAAAAGAAATTCACGTTTGAGTTCGAATTTAGAATTTGGATTCAATTGATAGAGGAAATCTATTTTTTTCTGGTTCTAAGACCGGTAGTTTTAGGGACCAACTCGCCTTTTTCAAATTGTTTTTCATTATTAAGAAAAGGTAACAAAGATAAAATACGAGCTTGTTTTATAGCAATAGTAATTAATCGTTGTTGTTTTAAAGTCAATCTATTCACCCGTCTAGATAATATTTTTCCTTGTTCACTAATAAATCGACTAATTAAACTCATGTTTCTATAATCAATTCGATCCCCCGATCGAATCGGGGGCAACGGCCGACGAAAAGATCGCGTAGACTTAAGAAAAAGTCGCTTGGATTTATCCATGGTTTTTTATTCCTTAGTTCGAAAATCCTAATTCGTTCAATCGAATCAAAAATGATAATAATTTAGAATAAAGAAATAGGATTTTTTTTATTACAATTTATATTAAGATATATAATTAATAGATATATATTAACATATCCTATTTAATATTAAAAAAAATGTGTTAATATGTCATTCATTTTTCATCTTCTTTCTAAAATCAAAGCGATACGCAAGTACCTTCTATTTCTTTATCTCCCCATGAAGCGTATGTTTGTAACAATAAGGACAGAATTTTTTCAATTCCAATCGACTAGGCGTATTGTGTCGGTTTTTTTGAGTAATATATCTGGAAATGCCGCTTGATTTTTTATTAACACTGTTTCGAACACAACTAGTACATTCCAAAAGAACCTTTACTCGGACATCTTTACCCTTAGCCATGAGCCTCCTTTGGTTTTTTATTTACTCAACCCTTCTTTCTATTTTCCAAAAGAAAGGAAGGAAAAAAAAGAAGTTGCTAATTTTTTGAAATCCAATTATGAAAGATTTCGTTGCAACCAATATAGTAATAATCAATATAGTAATAGTAATAATAAGTAATACAAGAATTTGAACCTATATTCGATTAGATTAGAAGTTTAGATTAGAATTGCATGTCATTTAAGAATCTTGTATGATACTCTTGTCCTAACCATGTTTCCACTTCCGTTCTCTTAATTGAATTGAAACTAATAAATTTACTTGAAGCTAAAGCCTGGGCCCGAGTTCCCCATTTCACTGAGATTGAATCTTCTTTTATTCTTTCTCTTTTATCTAATTCTAAAAAAAAAAAGAGGAGGGGATTAGTAGTCACAGATATTTAACTGTATCTCTAATCTTCCTCATCCCCCCGTGTTAATAACTAGAATGAAAAAAAAGGGAATGTTAACGCATCTGGGAAAAAACGATTAATCTCTATCAATAAACCCGCTAAAGACCCGAACCATAGAGTACTTAGTACCGGTGCCACGGATAGATATGTTTTTAAATCTCGCATTTCAAATCCTCCTTCTCTAATTGTAATAAATAATGTTTATTATAATATATAAATATAAGAATATATAAATATAAGGGTACTCCGTATATGATCAACAGATATATATCAAGTTAATTAAAGGTCACTCGCGTTTGTTTTGTACGCGAAATTCTTAATTAAAATTGAAACGTACAACAATTTCATAGATC